AACAATCTATTCAAATTAAATAAAATCAGTCAACAACAATCTCAAGTAAATAAAAACCCCTCCTATTAAATTTAAAATTACAATAAAATTTACTATTACCAATCCGTCAAAATTTCTCAATTCTTTATATAAAACCCTCCTTCTTCACTTCTCCCTCAGCCCTGACTCAGCCGCATGTCTAAAATTAAAATTAAAAAAATAGCCACCAACAGAACTTACGTTACACCCAGAAAAAAATACTATAGAAAACAATAACCTTAAATAATAAAATAACCTAATTAACGACCCAACCAAAAGCAATATAACGCATAATGGGAAACAACCGTTACAAGCTAACCAAATAGCCAACCATTTTCCTACAAAACCCAAAAATGGAGGCATTCCCCCTAAAGATAATAACATAATAACCAAAAACACCTGATTTATCTTTGATCCTTCTGAACTCAAAGAACCTGTCTGCCTAAAAAAAGACAACTCAGAAAATCACAAAACCAAAAAAATGCAAATAGAAATAAGAAAATAAATCAAAAAATAAACCTTCAAAATATTTTCACCACAAACACCACAGAATACCATCCACCCTACATGCCCAATTGATGAGTAAGCCAACAACGAACGAATTTGAGTCTGGTTTAAGCCACCCACACCCCCAACAATTCTAGAAAACCCAGCAATTAATACAAGGAAACTAACTGCCCAGACACTCTCTTCTACCCAATTGTATAACAATCTTGATAATAAAAACATTGGAGCTACTTTTTGTCACGTAGTTAAAATTATACAACTTACCCAAGAGATACCAGCTATTACCCTAGGTAGCCAAAAATGAAACGGAAATCTCCCTAATTTTAACATTAATCCAAAAAACAACAATACCAAACCAGCCAACGAACCCCTAAATCTTATTAGCTCCCATCTAAAAGAAATGTTAAAACATCTCAGTCTTCCTAACATCACCATCCCAGACCCAAGTGCCTGAACAATAAAATACTTTATCCCAGACTCCGTCTCCTGTGTAATTCCACGATAAACTAAAATGGGAATAAATCCCATCAAATTCACTTCCAACCCAACTCAAACCCCAATCCAATGCAACGAAGATAAAGATAAGACTCTCCCGAAAACAAACACAAAAATAAACAAAAACCCAAACGGTATCGCAGAAAACATAACAAGAAAAAGGATGGAATTGAACCACCCAAAATAAGGTTAGCAGCCCCATTTTATATCCAGTTTTTTCTTTCTTAACCACCTTAACATCTTATAACTACAGGACTACCTAACTTTAAGATATTCAATCCAAGGACCCCTCATTTCACTCATGGAACAATCCTAGAATCAAGATAAACAAAAAACCCCTCAAAGTCAGATATAGTCACATATTTACTCCTCTGCACATTTTAACCACAGACGGGAACAATAACACAATCTCTACATCAAAAATCAAAAAAATTACTGCTAACAAAAAAAATCGAAGAGAAAAAGGAAGACGAGCTGAACCCATGGGATCAAACCCACACTCAAAAGGGGAACTCTTTTCCCGATCCAACACAGACCGCTTAGATAAAACTCACGCCAAAACTATCACAACACCAGAAATAACCGCTGCAAAAATCCTAGAAAACAACGTCCCTACCATAACTAGGTGAAGAAGAGATAAATCCCTCATGCACTGCGTCATCATCGCAATCCGTTTAATCCGGCACTACACCATCCCAAATAAATAATAAACTAACCCATTGGTCAACTCAAAGCACTAAATCACAACGATAAAAAGATCCACCTTCACCCTCTGATTTACAAGACCAGCGCAAATACACTTTATGCTTTTATCGCACAACCTCCAATAAGACTAATAAACTAGATAGGTAATAATTTAATTACAATTTCCTAATTAACAGCTAGGCGCCCCAAAATTGGCTTCTACCTAATAATATTCTATATATTAAATTTTAACACCCAACCTATCATTCCTCCTTCCTTTTCTCTAAAACAAACTAATAGGGGCAGACTCTCACTACCAAAATAACGGGCCGAAACCGCACGTAATTTTCTCACTTCCTACAAATACTAGCTTTTCATGGCACCAGAAATCTACATATTTCATTTTCTAAATGCAAATCAGACCTTTTATATTAAAGTATAGTACCAGGGGTATGCATATATTATACCGTTATTAAATTAAAAGTCTAATGCTTATACTCAGCCACCTAAAAATTGATTTTCCTTATACAATCTTGTAAATATAAATCTTTCTACCAAACCTTTATCACCACTTAATACTATACACCCCTACCTATTGATCTTCAAATCTTTAAAATTCTTACTAAGAACCCCACCAATAAATAGATAAATACAAAAACAACCAAACGACATCAACAAAATGTCAATATCATGCAGCAGCCTCAAAACCGAAGTGATGCCCAGTTGAAAAGTGATTAGCCTGCAATCGCAACAAACAGACAATTAAAAACGTAGTTCCGATCAGCACATGCAATCCATGAAACCCTGTAGCTACAAAAAAAGTAGACCCATATGCGCCATCTGAAATAGTAAAAGGAGCCTCGTAATACTCACCCGCTTGTAACACAGTAAAATAAACACCTAAAATAACTGTTGCCATCAAACCCTGAATCCCCCTAAGACGATCCCCTTCTATTAAAGAATGGTGAGCCCAGGTCACAGTTACTCCTGAAGCCAATAAAACAGCAGTATTCAATAAAGGTACCTGAAAAGGATTAAGAGGATCAACTCCCACGGGAGGCCAACAAGATCCTAACTCAGGGGTCGGAGCTAATCTTCTATGAAAATAAGCTCAAAAGAAAGCAAAGAAGAAACAAACCTCCGAAGCAATGAATAAAATTATCCCTCACCGCAACCCAGAAGAAACTTTCCCGGTATGAAATCCTTGAAAGGTACCCTCACGAACAATATCTCGCCATCATTGTAACATCGTCATAATAATCAATACAAATCCCAGTAGAGACACAGAATATGAATAACCATGAAACCAGCCAGCGGAGCCAGCAGTTAAAAAAAGAGCCCCCATAGAACCAGTTAACGGTCAGGGACTAAATTCAACTAAATGAAATGGATTTCGGACCATAACCAACTATAACCTTCGCGGCAATACCTACTTTAAATTTATTTAATCCTATTGCTTGGAAGGCAATTGTACATATAATTATACTTAGGAGGTAAATGTATCTTCGATAACAGAACATTATTCTTTTAGAACGAAAATCTAACGTGCAAAAACACCCCGAAAAAGGGTTTTTTTTGATCACTAACCTTGATTTTCATAAAAATCACCTTTTCCTATACCCCTAATTTTTTTTTTTGAAAATATTGTAATCTGTAGATTTCCTTTCTATCGTTTTTTTATTTTCTTTACAATTTGCTAAAATATTTTCCTATAAGATAGTATAGGGAGTACTTAGAGTTTTGATCTCTACAGGAAAAGTTCAAGTCTTTTTCTTATAGTAGAATCTTAGGTTAAATTTAAACCAAAAGCCTTCAAAGCTTTAAACGGGAACTATGTTTTTCAGGTTCTGCCGACTCTGTAGTTGATCCACAACAGTAAATTGCAAGTTTAAAGGTGTGTAGACTTTAGCACCGGAGTTTGCGGGATGGCCGAGTAAAGGTGAAAGATTGTAGCTCTTTTAACGGAGGGAATACCTTCTCCCGCAAATAATTCTATCAATACCCGTAAATACTATATACTTATACATTTGCTTTAATGTGCTACTGTCAAGGTCTTATCCTATGTATATAAGATAAAAGTACTTTATGGGTACTAATTCTCAGGTAGTAGAGTAAGCTAAGTAATTAAGCTGTCGGGTTCATACCCCGAACATGAAACTAATGTATCCTCTATTAAATAACACTTAGAAATAAAACTTAATAGATTTGGTTTTGGTCTTTTCTCTTAGTTTTAATGATATTCAAACACATGGTATTCTACAAGTAACAGTAAATATACAGAAAAAGAAATAATGTAGTCAGTTAAACACACAATATTTATTCTTTTTCTTAACATAATTCCAGTAATAGCACGTTTAATAGTATTTACTATACACCAGTGTTGGAGATTGAATTATAAATTATGGTTTGATTCAGTAATTAATTACTTAGGTCTGGTAAAGTTTGTGCCAGCCACCGCGGTTAGACAAACAAGGCCAAATTAAGACAAGTACAGTAAAAAAGGGGGTTAGGGAATTAATGGTAAATACATGTTACCAACTTTATAAAAAAGATTATGTCTTCTGTAGAGGTGGAATTTGTGCAGAATAAACAACCTCTTACTTTTTTTATCCTGAGGCCCCGAAATCTTAATTAAAAACCGGGATTAGATACCCCGTTATTTAAGGTGTAAATTTTAATTTCAAAATATTTACTTGAGTATTACGAGTTCTATAACTTAATGTAGAGATAACTTAAAACTCAAAAAACTTGGCGGTGCCTTAAATCCTTTCAGGGGAACCTGTCCTATAATCGATAGTCCACGATTCACCTTTCCTTTTTTTGAATGACTCAGTCTGTATACCGTCGTCGCCAGATTACCTCTAAGAGTAAAGAAGTTATCTAAAGGAAAATCATAAAGATAGGACCCAATTTTACATCATAAAAATCAACTAGTTTTATGTTTTCTGAACGTCAGATCAAGGTGCAGCTTATAAAAAGGAAGAGATGGGTTACAATAAATAATTATTATTTACGGATTTCTTTTTGTAAAATAAAAGCTTAAAGGAGGACTTGAAAGTAATTAACGAGAAGTAGAGAGTCTCGGTGAAAATGGCCCTAAGGCGTGCACACATCGCCCGTCGCTCTCGTTGAAAAATGAGATAAGTCGTAACACAGTGAGGGTACCGGAAGGTGCCCTTAGTGATAATAAAATTAAAAACCCACTATAATACAAATCTCTAAATAGTAATCCATGAGATATAGCATAAATTAATGCATTTCACTTACACTGAAATAATAGCTTCGTATAGCTTGTCTCAATATTACATATTAACTTCGTTATCTTATGGGAACTTAGTAAACTAACCCATAATACAAGGCTCTTTAGTATAAAATTCAGCTTAAAAAGAACCATCTAATTTATTTAGTAGCGGCGATCGAAAAACTTATTGTTTATGTTAAAGTTAATAAGTACTGCAAAGGAATAAAACCTACTTAATTTTAATTTAGTAAAGGTTTAACCTTATACCTTTTGTATCATGGTTCTTCTAACTCAATTTCACTATAGAAATCCCCCGAAAAAAATTGAGCTATTATTTTGACTTTATCTCAAATACGTTAACATGGAAAAGTTATGTAGAGATCAAATAATAGGAGTGAAATGCTTTTCGAAATTTTTGATTGCTGGTTAATTAGGAAATGTATCAAAGTACAGGTAAATACTATAATTTTTGATTTTCAAATATATTTTAAATCTAGATTAGCTAGTATTTAGCTTATTTAAAGAAGGATAAGCTTCTTTAAAAAACTAAGAGACTCTGAATAAGAAAATTAAATTATGGGCTTAGAATCGGTCATTTTAATAATAAAGTTTGTTATATATTATTTATCTTATCCTTAAAATTCTTAATGGTCTCTAAATCAACTTTATACTAAAGTCTAATCAAAGTACTAAATTTTATTAATCAAGTTAAATAATTAATTTATTTCTGATGAAATGAGTATTTAAAAATCTTAAAATATATTACATTAATAAGTTATATAAAGGTTAATAATTTAATGTAAATACTTTAATAAAAATTCAACAAGTTTTAAAACTTAATTTAAGAAAAGGAATTCGGCAAAACCTAGTTCCGCCTGTTTATCAAAAACATCGCTCCCTGAGAAATCATTACTGTGATTTATATAAATTCAAATAATATATTATAGGGAGTCGGACCTGCCCGGTGACAAACGTTAAACGGCCGCGGTACTCTGACCGTGCAAAGGTAGCATAATCATTTGCCTTTTAATTGAAGGCTTGTATGAATGGTTTGACGAGAGCTAAGCTGTCTCTTCTTAAATATAAAAAAATTAATTATTAGGTGAAGAAGCCTAAATTTAATTGAGGGACAAGAAGACCCCATTGAGCTTTAGTGATTTAATAAAAATTTAAATTAATTTACTGCCAAGTAAAAGTTATTATTACATAAAATGTAAATATCATTTATTAAAAATCTTTAGTTGGGGCGACTAAGGAACATAAAAAGCTTCCTTTAGACATTTTCTTATAGGAAGTCAATCTTATTTTAGGGACCCAGTTCTTACTGATTAAAGGAAAAAGTTACCATGGGGATAACAGCGTAATCCTTCTGAAGAGTTCATATCGAAAGAAGGGTTTGCGACCTCGATGTTGGACTAAGATACCCTAAAGGTGTAGAAGCTTTTAACGGTTAGTCTGTTCGACTATTAAAATCTTACACGATCTGAGTTCAGACCGGCGTGAGCCAGGTTGGTTTCTATCTTCAATTAACCAAACAAATCTTTAGCCAGTACGAAAGGACCGCTGTTAAGATAAATAATTTATTTAAGAGAACAAATATAACATTTAAATTAAAAAATATAAAATAAAATACACATTGCTAAGTTGGCAGAATTATGTAGTTGATTTAGGATCAACAGAAATAGGTGAAAATCCTTTACTTGGTATTTTTATTCTAAGTTACATTACATTATATTATTGCCTGTAAATTATATATTAAGGTGGCAGAATAGTGCATTAGGTTTAAGCCCTAAATATAAAGATTAAAATTCTTTCTTTAATAATGATACCAAGTTCTCTTCTAGCTAATATTGTAACTTATATTTGCATTTTACTAGCGGTAGCTTTCTTTACTTTGTTAGAACGAAAAGGATTAGGATACTTCCAAATTCGAAAAGGTCCAAATAAAGTGGGGCTAATAGGACTTCCCCAGCCACTAGCAGACGCAGCAAAGCTTTTTACCAAGGAAATAACTAAACCGAACATAGCAAATCAATCTCCATACTTTTTAGCACCAGTAATAAGATTAATTTTAGCTTTATTGCTATGACAGCTCTACCCTTCAGATAACAGATCAACTTACTTTATTTGAGGGATTTTATTTTTCTTATGTGTCTCTAGATTGAATGTCTATGGAACACTCCTTGCAGGATGAGCCTCTAACTCTAAATACGCTTTACTTGGGGCCATTCGAGCCGTTGCGCAGACTATTTCTTATGAAGTAAGACTTGCTTTAATTCTGTTATTTGCATTGTTTATTTGTAGAAGTTTTAATTTCTTAGAAATCAAACATTTCTCCGGAACAATCTGATTATTTTTTCTTATATCTCCTATTGCTTTAATGTGATTTGTTTCCTGTGTTGCTGAGACTAATCGTGCACCTTTTGACTTTGCTGAAGGAGAATCTGAATTAGTCTCAGGATTTAATATTGAATATGGTGCAGGAGGGTTTGCACTCATTTTCATAGCTGAGTATGGGAATATCTTAGTTATAAGAATATTCACCGCTATTTTATTTTTTGGGGGCAGTAACTTATTTATTACAAATTCCGAAACAGTAATGGCAATAAAAATTCTATTTTTTTCTTTCGTTTTCATTTGAGTACGAGCAACTTTACCTCGGTTTCGCTACGACTTACTTATGAGGTTAACATGAAAAGTCTTCCTTCCAGTGTCCTTAGGGGGACTTATTTTTGTTAGTGGAGTAATATTTATCTTTGGTTAGTATTAACTTATTCCTATCACGGAGTAATTAAAAAGCTTATTACACTAACTTATACAAGCTCTTAATAGAAGATTAATCCCAAAATTATGTGCTTCTTGAACTATAACATAAGATATTTATTCACTTAATTTACTTATATTTTCAAATTTTTAGTACATTAAATTCATTTTCTCGTACCTAAATCTATATTTCAAGACAGTAGTTTAATCCTACAAAATATTGGCATTGGAAGCCAAAGATTGGATGAAAGTTCCACTTCTTGACTTAAAAATGAGTGTAATTATTACTTCTAGATTATGTTTTTCACTGACTCTTTTATTACCTACAATAACTCAGCCTCTCAGTTTAGGTCTCTGCATTATGATTTACAGCGTGACAGCCTCTATTTTGTTAGGGATTATAGTAGCTTCTTGATATAGTTATGTTTTATTTCTTGTGTATGTTGGAGGTTTATTGGTGATATTTGCTTATGTATCCGCTCTTGCTCCTAACAATTTTTTCTCCAGACTTAACTCTATTTTTGGCTTTTTAGTCAGTTTTATTATAATTCTCTTAACTCTGCTTTTTCTCCATACCCCAGATTCCAGGTCCCTTATTTGACTAGATCAACTAAGCCTGTCAAAGAAAACTCTTTCCTCCGGAGAAATGCTTATTAACCCCAGAGAGGCCTCTGTAGTAATCTTTTTAGGAGTAATTTTATTAATTAACTTACTAGCTGTTGTAAAAGTCTGCTACTATCAGCAGGGCCCTCTCCGATCTCATTTTGAATTAAAGTAAGTTTTACTATACTTACACTATACTTATTACTCATAAAATAAACATTATCCATTCTAACCTAAATCATCCCCCTCTTATTATGCATAGTCCTCTCCGAAAATCACACCCAGTTATCAAGGTAGTCAATGGATCATTAATTGATTTACCTGCTCCTATAAATCTATCTATTTGATGAAATTTTGGATCCTTGTTAGGTTTATGCCTAATCATCCAAATTATTACTGGCCTGTTTTTATCAATGCACTACACCGCTCATGTAGATCTCGCGTTCGCTTCAGTTTCCCATATTTCACGGGATGTTAATTATGGGTGACTACTACGTACGCTCCATGCAAATGGAGGATCTTGATTCTTCATTTGCATCTATTTCCATATTGGACGAGGGATATACTATGGTTCCTACCTAAATATCCACACTTGAAATATCGGAGTTATTCTTCTCCTCTTAACAATAGCAACAGCCTTTCTGGGTTACGTTTTACCTTGAGGACAAATGTCCTTCTGGGGAGCAACAGTAATTACAAATTTATTTTCCGCTATTCCTTATATCGGAACTGATCTTGTCCAATGAATATGGGGGGGATTTGCCGTTGACAATGCTACTTTAAATCGATTCTTTAGCTTACATTTCCTGCTCCCTTTTGCAATTATAGGGCTATCTGTACTACACTTACTTTTTCTTCACGAAACAGGATCTAATAACCCTTTAGGACTCAGAAGTGATGGGGATAAAGTCCCATTCCACTCTTACTACACATTTAAAGATCTAGTGGGTTTTGTTATATTACTAGCCCTTTTAACTATCTTAACTTTATTCGATCCATTTTTATTAGGTGATCCAGAGAATTTCATTCCAGCTAATCCCCTAGTAACTCCTGTCCATATTCAGCCAGAATGATACTTTCTATTCGCCTACGCTATTCTTCGGTCAATCCCAAATAAATTAGGTGGTGTCATTGCCTTAGCAATGTCTGTAATTATCTTATTTATTCTACCTATTTCCCACGTGGCCAAAAGTCGATCTATATCTTTCTACCCTCTAAATCAAATTCTCTTCTGAAGCTTAGTAGGGATTTTAGCCATCTTGACCTGAATTGGCGCCTGTCCAGTAGAAGCCCCATATGAAATAATTGGTCGAATTTTTACTGTTCTTTACTTCTTATATTACTTAATTAACCCTTTAATTCAACTTTTATGAGACAAGATTTTAAGTTGTTAAAATATAGTCAATTAATATATTTAGCTATTATATCTGGGATATGTCTTGTCTTGAAAACAAGACAAAAGTGTTCGATTCACTTGATAGCTTCTTCTTTCCCTCTTACTTATTCCATCCTATATAATTAAAAATACATACCAATTTAGATCTCAATTAACTAAGCCATGATAAAAATTTCCTATCTATATGCCGTAGCAATTACTGGTGTTCTTTTATCTATTTTAACCTTGTCCCTTCAGTATAAGCACCTATTAAGGGCTTTATTAAGATTAGAAGCCATAACACTAAATCTTTTTTTGTTACTTGTAACCGTATCAGCCAACTTTAACTTTGAGGCTTCAATATCTTTAATCTTAATTACAATGGGCGCCTGCGAAGCCAGATTAGGTTTAGCAGTTTTAGTCTCTTTAATTCGCACACACGGAAATGATTACGTATCTAGATTCAATTCTCAGAAATGTTAAGACTAATTATTTTGAATGTTTCCTTAATTTTTACTTTTAAAAAACAACATCTGCTTTGATATTTCCGAATATGAGGACTTATGACAGGCAGATTCATTTCCATTTTTATTCTATGGTCGGGAACTCTAAATTGATTAAGTGTATGTCATTCACTTTTTCTGGATGGCTTATCTTCATCATTAGTCCTTTTAACATGATGAATCTCCATACTAATAATAATGGCTAGCCAAAGAGCAGTTAAAATAAAAAATAACAAATCGTCTTTATTCACTTTGTCTATTTGCACTCTTAACTTAATTTTGATTATAACTTTTTTTTCCTCCAATGCAATGTGATTTTATATTTTTTTTGAAGCTTCTCTAATTCCTACTTTAATCCTAATTTTAGGCTGAGGCTATCAACCGGAACGTCTCCAAGCAGGTATATATATAATACTTTACACTATTACAGCCTCACTACCCTTACTAGCACTTATTATTTTAGTTACAGACTTTACAAATATCTTTAACTTTACACTAAAAAGCCTTATCACCAGAACTAATTTTCTAGTCACGCAGCAACCTCTAATTATGAAAGAAATCATTTTTTTCATTAGCCTAGCTGCGTTTCTCGTAAAGTTACCAATATTCTCTGTACACTTATGGTTACCCAAGGCACACGTAGAGGCCCCAGTAGCTGGCTCAATAGTTTTAGCCGGGATTCTCCTTAAATTAGGAGGATACGGAATACTTCGAATATATCAATACCTGTCGCTTGGGTTTTCTCACACACTAAAAGATATTATTTTCTGTTTTGCCATATGAGGCGGTGTTATTACAAGAATTATTTGCTTTCGTCAAGTAGATCTTAAATCCTTAATTGCTTACTCTTCTGTAGGTCACATAAGTCTAATATTGGCAGGAGTCCTATCCAACTCTTCTTGAGGGTGGCATGCAGCTCTAGGAATGATACTGGCCCATGGATTATGTTCTTCAGCATTATTTGCTTTAGCTAATTATAATTATGAAAAAAGTGGGACCCGGAGACTAGTGATGAATAAAGGAATACTATTAATCTGTCCTGTTATTTCTTTGTGATGATTTCTTTTTTGTGTAATCAATATAGCCGCTCCTCCTTCGATTAATCTCCTAAGAGAGATTTTAGTGTTCCCGTCTGTCCTCTTTTCATCAATTTGACTGTCTTTACCTTTAATAATAATAAGATTTCTAGCCGCAGTTTATAGACTATTTCTATATGTTAGGACACAACACGGAGGGTACCCTAAATTTAACTCCTCACTTATACCAATAAAAAGAAGATCTCTTTTACTTTTATTCCTTCATTATTTACCAGTCAATTTCATGATTATGAAGTCTGACATCATCTGTACTTGATTTATCTAACTCGCTTTTAATTCCCACTAATTCTACAACCTCTATTTACCTTATTTAAAGCACTACAACAAAAATCTTCTCTTACTAAGTTTACTTTAACTTATTAACTAAAAACTATTTGTACAATTGAGTTAGTTTAACATAAAACCTTAGGATGTGGGCCTAGAAATGAAAATATTTTTTCACTCAATAATGAAGCTTTTCCAAGGATTTTTTAAATTAAAAAGATCTAGAATTAGATCTTTTATGTTGTTTTCTTATGCATTAGCACTGCTCCCCCTAACTACTTACTTTTTTATGACTAATAAATCTATTATAATAGAATGAGAGATTTTTTCCACAAGAAGAACAAATATATCCTTATCCTTAATCCTTGACCCCGTAGGAATCAGTTTCAGTAACGTTGTTTGCTTTATTTCCGCTTGCGTCATATTATTTTCTTCATCTTACATAAGAACCGACATTTTTCTTAGACGATTTGTCGCATTAGTAATAATATTTGTCCTATCTATAAACTTGCTTGTATTTATCCCTAATATCGCAGCTTTGTTAATTGGCTGAGATGGTTTAGGTATTGTTTCTTTTGCTCTAGTTATTTATTACCAGAATCCGAAGTCATTATCTGCTGGAATACTCACCGCACTAGCAAACCGTATTGGAGACGTAATATTACTTTTATCTATTGGATTTTGCGTCATTCAAGGCCACTGAAATATTCTACTTATATGGCAAAATGATTTCTCTCCAATCTTAGCTTTCTGTGTCGTTGTTGCAGGAATAACTAAAAGTGCACAAATCCCATTTTCCAGTTGATTACCAGCCGCAATGGCTGCCCCAACTCCCGTTTCTGCACTAGTCCATTCATCTACGTTAGTTACAGCCGGAGTATTTATTTTAATTCGATTCTTTCCTTTTCTTAATATATTTAAAGGATTTAAAACTAGATTACTGTTTATTTCCGTTCTCACTCTATTAATAGCAGGGATCGGAGCCAACTACGAATATGATTTAAAAAAAGTAATTGCCCTATCTACCCTTAGACAACTAGGTGTTATAATGATAAGGCTAGGACTAGGAATGCCTTTCCTTGCTTTATTCCATCTTTATACCCACGCCCTATTTAAAGCAATACTGTTCCTTTGTGCTGGCGCTATCATTCACAATAATAGAAACTCTCAAGATCTACGTCAACTTGGTAACTTATGAAATCAAATACCACTTACCGTTTCTTGCTTAAATGTAGCTAACCTAGCCCTGTGTGGGGCTCCTTTCATAAGAGGATTTTATTCTAAAGATCTAATCCTAGAAACAAGACTTCAAAGACCATCAAACTTTCTCATACTACTACTAATTTTCCTTGCAACAGGCATAACTGCAGCCTACAGAATTCGTTTATCAATTTATGCCCTATGGGGACACTCAAATCACATAAAAATCCATCAAAACTTCGATGAAGATACTAAAGTAACATGAGCAATTATGCTTCTTAGCATTACATCAATCTTTATTGGCAAACTAATACAAATAAATATTTTACAATTTACAAGATCAATTATTCTTCCTCTAACACATAAAACTTTAACTTTATTTGTCACCTTTGCAGGCGCATGACTAGCTATTATTATCTGACAAAGTCCTAAACTAACACAAATCAAAACTAATAAAACACTAAGATTCAATTCTTTAATATGATTTATAGCCCCACTGTCCACTCAACCAATCATGTTATTCCCATTGAATATAGGCTCAAGTCTTTTTAAATCCCTAGACCAAGGATGACTAGAAATTTTTGGGGGCCAAGGAATCTTCAATTTAACTAAAATTTCCAGCATAAGAAACCAGACAATTCAGTCCAAAATAATCTCTTCATTTATCATAATAATCCTCTCATCTGTATCCATAATTCTACTCTTAAATACACTTATATAAACAATGCTCTTTAGACCAAATCCCATAAAAATACAGACTGCTCTCCTATAATACCTCTAAGTCTAAATATAATTAAATTAGCTTAAATACTTCCCTAAACCAAATATTTTGGTAGCTCAGATCTCTAGAGCGTAGCATTGAAGCTGCTAAGGCGGGCCTAAGCCCCCAAAATAGTATAAATGAAGTAAAAATTATATTTATGTAGCTACCTAGCATGATCATCTGAATAAAGGGTTACTAACAAAGAAAAAATATAAGCTTGAATTAACGCAACACCAATCTCGAACATAAAATAAAATACTTGTACTGCAACCAAGATAACGACAGCCAATGCTGAGTAAACAAATAACCCTGAACTTAAATAAGTTCCAATTAACCCGAGAACAATGTGACCAGCGCTCATATTAGCTACAAGACGAATAGAAAGAGTAATAGGCCGAACACAAAGACTTACCGTCTCAACTAATACTAAAAAAGGATTTAGAGCTGAAGGCGCACCTCCTGGTAACAAACTTGCAGCAGTAGAAGAAGGATTAAACACAGCCCCAGAAATAATTAAAGATAGCCAAAAAGGAAGTCCCAAAGAAAACCTAATAGCCAAATGTCTAGTTACACTAAAAACATATGGAATTAACCCTATCAAGTTCAAAAAAATTAACATTAAAAATAACCCGGAAACAATATTAACAAATCCCCCTAACTTTACTCCAAAAGAACGTATTAACTGAGATATAATAATTATTTTAGGCCCATTAATTAAAAAATTCCATCGAGTAGAAGCAACCCAGAAATTCATATTAAACGCAGCAATAACAGTTAAAGTAAAAACTCACATTAAGATATACAATGACATAAACACGAAATTATGATCATCAAAAGAAGAAAAAATGTCTACCAACATTCTTTTTATTCACTAACGTCTAGATTACTATGCTATACTTATACACTTAATTACGCTTGCTCACTAACAACCAACAATTAAAAGAACAACAGACCAGTGAACCTAACTATAACACCAAAGTTTTACACCTAAAAATAAAAACTTAAATTTACTACAGCTATAAGCAAATTCATTAAAGCGAAGTTAATATTTATTAATTAAATTAATTTACTAAAACTAACCTATCAATCTCAGGACTTCAAAAGTTTTCCAGAACCCGTGTTTACAGAATCTTTCTTATCATCCCTAATAAACACACCAATTTTATATTCTACTTTAAATGATCATCAAATCAAGACTCTTCTTAAACCAACTACAAATCAAAAAAGAAAAAACAAAAAAAATCAATTAAGAGGAGCAAGCTGTGGCATAAGGAAAATACTGTATATACTACAGTAATCTAAGCTTGACAAGCGTACGTTATTTCTTTAACTAATTTCCCTAAATTCACCTCATAAATTACAACCAAAAATTTTTACTTAAACCAACCCTAAAAACTTTACTTTGCATCAATTATCCTAAATAAACCAATTCATTTTGTTAACTTTAATTAGAATCTGCTACAGCCACTACCCATTTTATAAAATCATTAATCTCTACAGCCTCTAAAACAATTGGTATAAAAGAATGATTTGCACCACAAATTTCTGAACACTGTCCATAAAATACACCAGGATACTTAACAAAAAACCTAAGCTGATTCAACCGTCCCGGAACAGCATCAGCCTTTACTCCTAACGAAGGAACAGCTCAAGAATGAATTACATCCGCTGAAGTCACCAACACCCGAACATCTGCATTAATGGGAACAACAGCACGATGATCTACTTCAAGTAACCGAAACTGTCCTCTCTCTAATTCATCACTAGGAACCATATAAGAGTCAAACTCAATATTCAAAAAATCCGAATATTCATAACTTCAGTACCATTGGTGTCCAATACTCTTGATTGTTAACACACAAGAACCAACCTCATCCAACAAATATAATAAACGTAATGATGGCAAAGCCAAAAAAACTAAAATTACCGCTGGTAAAATAGTCCAAATAGTTTCAATTCTTTGTCCTTCTAAAACATAACGAGAAAGAAAACTATTAGTCATCAAAGCTATAGCAGCATACGCTACCAATCTAATAATTAGCACCAAAACTAATATTGCATGATCATGAAAATAAATAAGTTGTTCCATTAAAGGAGACGCTGCATCTTGAAACCCTAACTGTCCTCACAGGGCCATATCTAACTTTTCTAACCCAATCAGATACCATGATCTAATACCTAAAGATAACTATCTCACTTTCTTAGTAACTACTTTTCTAATATTCTCATAAATGCTTTCTAAGAACTATATCCTCTTAACTTATGACAACAAAATCGCCCCAGTTTCTGAAGCATTGTGAAAATCTGCAGGCAACACGTTATCCCACTCTAAAGCCGTACTCATGTGCAATCTCCAAACTACTCCACGCTGAGAAACAAAAGCCTCCCAGACAATAAACATAAAATAAAGAACAGCAACAAAAGAAACCATTGATCCAAAAGACGAAACAACATTTCACTTAGTATAAGAATCTGGGTAGTCTGAATAACGACGAGGTATTCCTCTTAGCCCTAAAAAATGTTGAGGAAAAAACGTTAAATTCACCCCAATAAATATAATAAAAAAATGCGCCTTCGTTCACCGAGAATGAAGTGTTAATCCAGTAATTAAAGGAAATCAGTAATTAAAAGCTGCAAATAAAGCGAATACAGCCCCTATGGAAAGAACATAGTGAAAGTGAGCAACTACATAATATGTATCATGTAGTATAATATCCAAAGAAGAATTAGATAACACAATCCCAGTTAACCCTCCAACCGTAAACAAGAAAATAAACCCTAAAGCTCACAATATAGGCGTCTCATACTTAACGCGTGCTCCATGAATCGTAGCCAATCAACTGAATACTTTAATACCAGTAGGCACAGCAATAATCATGGTAGCAGCCGTAAAATAAGCACGAGTATCTACATCTATACCAACAGTAAACATATGATGGGCCCACACAATAAATCCTAAAATCCCAATAGCAAGTATCGCGTAAATCATTCCCAAGCTTCCGAAAGTCTCCTTCTTACATGAATAATGAGTTACTACATGAGAAATCATCCCAAAGCCAGGTAAAATTAAAATATAGACCTCTGGGTGACCAAAAAATCAAAACAAATGTTGGTATAAGATAGGATCTCCCCCACCAGCGGGATCAAAAAAAGAAGTATTAAAATTTCGATCAGTTAAAAGCATCGTAATAGCACCAGCTAAAACTGGAAGAGATAAAAGAAGCAAAATAGCTGTAATTTTTACTGACCACACAAATAAAGGCAATCGCTCAAACTTTATCCCCTGTCATCGTATGTTAATCACAGTAGTAATAAAATTGACAGCCCCCAAAATAGAAGAAATACCCGCAAGATGAAGAGAAAAAATCGCTAAATCCACAGAAGCCCCGGCATGAGCCAAATTACCAGCTAAAGGTGGATAAACAGTCCATCCTGTCCCAGCTCCACTCTCAACTGCAGCCGAAGTTAAAAGTAAAGTCAAAGAAGGTGGAAGTAATCAAAATCTCATATTATTGAGTCGAGGAAATGCCATATCAGGAGCCCCCAACATTAGAGGAATAAGTCAATTTCCGAACCCTCCAATCATAAGAGGCATCACCAGAAAAAAAATTATCACAAAAGCATGAGCAGTAACAATTACATTATAGAGCTGATCATCACCTAATAAAGCACCCGGTTGCCCTAGTTCGGCCCGAATTAAAAGACTTAAAGCAGTTCCAACCAGTCCAGATCAAATTCCTAGAATCAGATACAATGTTCCAATATCTTTATGATTTGTAGAAAATAGCCATCGCAT